ATGATTACATAGCCCAAAGGTAAAGTGGCCAGCATAATGCAATATTAGCCTTTAATTTAAAGGCTTGAGTGAATTTTTGGTCTATGTCAGTTAGTAAGAGCCGCTGTACCCCGCAGCCTTTCCAATTACGCCTGTGAATGCCCTTACTATTACACAATAACGGCTTCAGTCGCGATTATGAATATCACTAAGGCGCAGGGCGCTCTAATAATCTATTCCGTTTGAACTTTATACATAAACAGTTACTTCTATCGTTAAGCCCTATTGGGGCCAGGTTAAAGGGCGCATGAGGCGAATTATCATCCAATAGCCAGGGAGCGGCAGATTAGTAGAACACCGCATTAATAATTCGCATGTCGGAATAGTTTAGTCGGTTAGAACAGCGGGATCATAATTCGCACACGGGGGTTCAAATCCCCCTTCCGATAGGAACTTTCGGATAAGAATTGAACCTACGGGAGGCAAAAAAAAGATATATATATCTTTTTTTTGCTGGTCACTAACCTTATCTTAAATCTCCTTCTTCTATGATAGGCCACGGTAAAGAAAGATTTACCATGTTTCTTAGGATAACTAGAAATGCAACATAATAAATGTTGTTTTGACAAAAGGATCAATCATATAAAGTACACCTTTAGTAATTATAGATCTTGTTCACGAACTAAGTGGCTATACTCTTATGTTATATCAACAAAGTAGAATTAGCCGTTATGCTAGTAGCTTATGAATCATCATAGGTAATTCATTGTTGTAGCTCCACAAATGGGAATGCGCGCGAATGTATGTTGCTCCGGCTTGTTGCAAGATAAATTTAAGTAGGTCTACATGGCTTGCTTTCGATCGCTCTATTTGTACGTAAGGAATAAGTCAAGATAGAAGTGGTAAGAAAGGGGCAGTAAACAACATTATAACATAGGGCAGGGCCCTGTGATTAGACAAGCCATGTAGAAAACAAACACGGCTAAGAGCATCTCGAGAAGCGGTCGTATCTTATGTAAGTTATAATTAATAATTAGATTTATTTCTAAATCTGAAGTAAATTCGCATGTTATATATATGCCGTGACTTAAAAATACGTAAAGACTAAAATTCCATATAAGGCATCTCCGGCGGCAATTTGATGTAGCCGACGCGTGGCCTGCGGCTTTGCGGGGCCGGGGCGCTTCTCAGCGGCCGAAGGTTTTTCTCCTAGGGTTTTAGAAGAAATCAAAATAAAGTCAAGTTAGAGAGCCCTGTGATCGGCGAGAATCGCCGAAGAGCACTTGTGTAGTCTACCTCATCGAACGCAGGAAACCTACGACGGAGCAAGTTCCCTTTTTACTCTATTCATCAATCGCTACGCGCTTCCGGGCACTATGGTAAGACGTGAAAACACCCGATCCCATTCCGACCTCGAAATGTGAAATCGTCTTACGCTATATGTACTGATTTATCAATTTCGGGAGACATGGTCCAGGCCCGGACAACGTCCAATTTCAATTATTCTAAAACGCTATTGAAAGTGATGAACAATCAATCGCGAGGCCGAAGGTCCTAGAGGACTAAGCTCGCCAAATAGTACTATGCAACACTCGGCGCCTACGGATGAATCATCATAGAGACTCGCAAGAAAAAAATGACATATTTCTAATAAAGAACTCTACTTAGGGCGGGGAACTGCTGCGCAAAAAGAAATATTTTGCGGCGCCGTTGAAGAAAACCTTATTATGTGCGCGGGATAGAGTAATTGGTAACTCGTCAGGCTCATAATCTGAATGTTGTGTAGGTTCAAATCCTACTCCCGCCAAATATTTTAAGTGGTTTTTTGTGGAACAGCGGGATTTATACAAAAAGCAGCAGTGCATCCATAACTTGCTTATTTCTGCGCATTCTTGATCTATTTTTCGGTTATAAAGATATTGAAATAAAGAAATAAATGGTGTGATAAGACAAATACTCATCATATTGTGTCTAGGCGAAAGGAACCCTGTATTCTGCTTGTAATGCGAATGATGCGATATGTAAATAAAAGATACGTATTATTCTACTGATGATCTGAAATAGTCATTTACAGTATAATGAAGGGATTAATCGATCCAGTTATTTTAGTGGCCTGGATTTTCGTATGCCTTTTTTTTCATCAGATGTTTTTTCTTTTTTTTTTTTCTGGAAAAATATGCACAAAATGCATAAACCTTCGTCTTCAAGCCTGAATGCACCCGCTTCAGTAAATGACCTGACTAGAAGGCAAGCCCATTATTCTGAAGTAGGAATAGAAGTCTCATTGGCGAATATTTTGGTAGTGACTAGTGAGGTAGGTGCAATTCCTACTGTATCCAAAATAATGCATCGGATGAATGCCTAGGCATTGAGAAAGAAGGACGCTTTCAAGAGCGAAACGCCATGGGGAGATACCGTCTGTGATCCATGGATCTCCAATCGGGAAACCGTATCCAAGCAGGGCGGCGCATTAGTGTGCTGCGCTCTGTTTTGGACTTTCAAAACTTAGCGAACTGAAACA